TTGTGGGGAAGATAAGTCGAAGCAATAAAAAGAGTATTTCTAATGGACCGTCTTTCTTCACAATCCCCGGAGAGATAGTTCGAAAAGAAAGCGAGGGACTTCACGCTAAGCATATCCAGATGATCAATGTTTGGAATCCATACTATGCAAGGACCCATTGCTCTTACGAATTCGAATTGAAAGTCGATACAAGCTAGTTCGATGTCCAGACTGAGCAGATACCTAAGTGCAAGATTCTTCTCCAAAGTTAGCTCCTCCAGCTCCAGGTCGAATTCCAAGGAAGAATCGAGATCATCACCAACATTATCAATATCCACATTAAGATCCGCATTCTTAAGCGCATCAATATAGTACTTAGGAACGCTATCACTATCCACATCAACAGAAGCAAATTTCGCATTATCCAACACATCCGTAACTTCATCAGGCTCGAGCTCATTAAAAATGAGTCTAGAACACGCTTCTTTGTCCAGCAATACCTTAATGAAAGGAAGATAGGAGGTTTTCGCTAGGGATCGGACCAAATGGGCTCGTCCAGTTTTTTGAGAACCTATCACTAAAATACCCCTAGGGGGGGATATGCCTAGGCCGAGCGAAAAGGGTATTGAGTTGTCGTCATCAACCAAAGAAAGGGGTATTGATTTGTCATCAAACATTCGAATCCCACCCCATGGGAATCGTGAATAAGCGATTGTTTGATAATGAGCAAGGAATATCCGTCTTTCTGCTAAACAGGATGTATTGACCTCATAATTCAGTAGATCTTTTTTATGAATGTCAACTAAGTATCGTAAGTAAATTGCTCCCGGTTGTTCAAACATTGGATAACCAGAGTAATTCCTTAATAAAGGATCACTATGAGTCAGACTCCATAGAATTTGATTAATCCCTTTTTTTGTCCTTAAGGTGGAGAACTGAACCAAGCGCTCTCTCTGGCAATCAAAAATCCAAGCATCGTTCTCGATCCAGTATTCTATTTCAGTACCAGTCTCAAAATATTTCTCTTCTCTTATCCACGAATCCATCTCTTTACTTGTATGACTTAGATAGCTCCTATTTCTCAAATACGTGATTCCAGCGATGGGTTCCATGAAACTTAGTAAATCGAAGATGAGATTGATGGGATTGAGAAATAGGTTCTTTATTATTACTTTGACCCCACGAGCGGGACCACCACCAAATACAAATACTAGCCTTTCGGTGACATAAAGCTGTATATCTTCTAGTATAGAGTCCAATTCTGCCCGAGCAAGTTGAGAGCGCCTCTTTAACCAGAACAAGAAAGAATCCGTTTCAGTTTCAGAAAGTCTAGGATACTCAGCCTGAAATTTTCTCACCTCATTGTAATTGTAGTATGGAATCATGACAGATTTTAACCCTTTGAGCTCTGTCTGTAACTCACTAGAGATTCGGGAAATACGTACAAGATGTGTATGAACGAGATATCCAACAAGAAGAAGAAGTAAAAGGATTGAATAGAATAATGGCGAGCTCAGATTTGTCGATATCAAGGGTGACTCATTATTTCGATGAGTTCTTGCTTTGTACAGAAGGGAAACCTTACGCGGAATCCCACTTATTCTCTTTGTCGCCTTCTCCGTCCACTTCCAAAATTTTCTCTCACGAATTTGCCGCTCATGAAATATCCATTTTCTATTAAGAATTAGCCATTTTCTCCTAAGAATTCGCCATGATCTATCTGGTATGTGCATAATCTCATGAAAAATGGATAGAAATTGGTGATTGCTACTTCTAAATTTGTGATCGCTACTTTGTAGGTCTGAAAGGGTATCTAAAAATAGAAAATTTAGATATTTGTACCCTGTCGAAGTAAGGAACCATGGCATATATGTTTGGAATAGATTCCATTTTGATTTTGAGAAATTTGAAAAAGCACTATCTCGTTGAAAGATTTTATCCATCTGCCCTTCCTCAACGCTTTCTTCCTCAACGCTTTCTTCCTCAACGCTTTCTTCCTCAACGCTTTCTTCCTCAACGCTTTCTTCCTCAACGCTTTCTTCCTCAACGCTTTCTTCCTCAACGCTTTGAGATAGTGGAAGACTCCGTTTTTTCCTCTTTTCGCTCCCTTTCCTCTTTTCAGATAGACCCATATCTGAACGAGAAGTTCTTTCTTCCTCAACGCTTTCTTCCTCAGATAGACCCATATCTGAACGAGAAGTTCTTTCTTCCTCAACGCTTTCTTCCTCAACGCTTTCTTCCTCAACGCTTTCTTCCTCAACGCTTTCTTCCTCAACGCTTTCTTCCTCAACGCTTTCTTCCTCAACGCTTTCTTCCTCAACGCTTTCTTCCTCAGATAGACTCATATCTGAAATATCTGAAAGAGGTTGACAATAAGTTCTTTCCAAATTGACTCTTTCTTCCTCTGTTAGAGGTGTTCCAGAAATGTCTGTGATCGAGTCAACAGTTCTACGAACGAATAGATCGGATCGAATTGGAAAATGGAAAGATTTGTACAAGTTATCTCTTTCGTCACCTCTTTGTGGAAAATCGTTAGGTATGAATATAGTAGACTCGATTGGTGAAATAGTATCTCTCTCCAAAAAAGCATGTTTTTTTTTATCGACGCACAAAGAAAATATTTTGTTCATTGGCAACAAAATCTTGAGGAATTGTCTATATGTAAAATCATAATTATTGATACGGGCCTTTTCCATATAAAAGGGGAATCCTTTGTTACAATAGAAGAAGAAGTGATGTGGATTATTCAAGAATGGAAGTTGATTTGCTTTAAAAAAAGAAGATATCAATGAACTTCTATGAAAATCTTTTACAGGATTCAGCCAACTGTCTTGATCGCGGAATATCATTGAGAAATAGGAATCCGTGTTATCAAAGGATCTCCTGCGATTCTTTCTAGTATGGAATGAGTCAATCATCCACTTCCACTTTGGTATCTTATTGAACAAAAAGGGTGATATTGTTCTTCCATTGATCAATAATTTTGATTTTTTGGAAGTCTCATGATCCTCCGCTTTCCATTTTTTCAAATGAACGATTTGAAGACCTAGTGATTTTAACAACGGATTGCAGAGTTGATCATTCGGACCTTTCAATTCAGAAATGTGGATCTCGTACCTATGAATAGGCATATTCCCTAAACTCACAAAGAAAAGAGGAAGTGAGTTAGACAAAAAGAGAATCCACTTTGACAAAAAGCGAAGTGACTTAGAATCGTTTTTTTTGTTGAGAAAAAAAGAGATCAAAAAAGAAGAAAACCAATCTTCAAGTACGAAAAAACGGCTTTTCTGCTCAGAAACGAAATGTTCAAAATCAAAACGTTCCAAATTTCTCCCATTGAAGCATTTGTATCTATATGCATCAGGATCCCGATTCATGGATCTCTCGATCAAAATAGGAGAATCGAACCCTTTCTGCTGACTCTTTTTCAAATTCGAGAAATCTTGGTTGATCGTGGATTGAATTCTAATTCTAGTTCTATGATTCAGAGTAGCCTTCCCTATTCGATCCCATTGAATTCTAATTCTAGTTCTATGATTCAGAGTAGCCTTCCCTATTCGATCCCATTGAAAAATGAAATATTCGAATGGATTCTCCCCTTGAGAGAGATAGCGATCGCATTTTTCCAGGTATTGATTGCGCTTGTATTGAGACTTTAATCCCATGAAATAGCGATCGGGTCGACTCAGTAATAGCTTCCAATTATACATAGGAAGCCGAACGAGATAAGAAATAGATCGAATCTCATTTCGGATACATCTGCCTGCCTCTATTATCTTGTTGCTAGCAAATACCACTATTTTCTCTTTTGGAGCTTTCAAAAAATTCCCGCAGGAATCAATAGAAAAGCCAAATCCCTTATGATACACCGGATCCGGCTCGATTATTGATAGAGTGAATAGATCTGCCATTTCTTGAAATCTCTCTTCGGATTCAAAATTGTGGTGTAACGTGTATCCCCCCCTGTTCTGGTCATGGAATAGATGAAAGAAATCAAAAAATGGATTGTTGTTCAAGAATGAAATCTTCTTGGAACTGTCCATATTCGGTTCATCCTTCGGAACCCTATCACATCCCGGATCTGATGAAATAGGATGAATTGAGACGGTCTTTTGTAAATACGCAATTATCTTGAATATATTAACCATTTCTTGATTTTCCGATCGCCTGGAGGGGACAAAAGAAAGATCTTCTTGTTTCTTCAACAATTTCTGATCTCTAGTGCACCCCTCAGTAGGACTTGAACCCAGATGAAGTTCTGACCTCATGTCCGAGAACTTAGATTGACACCTTTTAGTTACCAAAGTACTCTCTTTCGGATCCAGGAAACCACTCTCCGAGATCTTTTTTCCTTTTGGAAGATAGAGGAGCGAAACAATCAGCCTATGGATATTGGAAGTGATATTGGAAGACCCAAAGGATTCTTCCAATGTATCATTTCTGGACCCAATCGAGTTGATAGGTATAGGAAGAAACCCTCTCAACAAAGACAGATTTTTTCTTTCAACCATATTTCGATGTTGAATATCATACAAAAGCCTACCTACTACAAAGAATACTACACACTTGATCGTGAGAGTGAAATATCGCTTACTAGTGGAACCCTCCGAATTGCGTGAAAGTAGGATACTCCAAATTCGGGGATCAAAGAGTTTTAGAAAGCGTTCTTGGTGGAAAAAAAGCTTAACCAAAGATCCCACCGAATTGAAGTGGGTCCATGAATCTAAGAAATACTCAGAATTCTTGACCCCTCTCAATCTATTTCTCAACTCAAAAAACCACAAATCTTTTAACATCAAGAAAAACCAGACTCGTTTTTTTTTTTTACTCATTTAGGAAATTGCGAATATAAATATAAGAAAGAAAGAAAGGAAGAAAATAGATTTCCAGATTGACTTGCATTTACTTACTTTGATGGAGAATGATTTCGAATTTGAGTCTAGACTCTTATGAGAGATGAGAGATGAGAAAAGCATATTCCATATGAGATCTGAGATATGAGAACAACGGCCAGCTCAATC